TATCGCGCATGTTATCCCATTTTGAAATTGGTTTACTCTGCAGCAGCAAATGCTAATTACAATATGGATTCCAACGAATCCAATTTAGTTATTAGTAAAACTCAAGTCAGCGAGGGTACTGCCATGAAGAAATTAAAACCTCGAGCCCGAGGGCGTAGTTTTACGATAAAAAGACCTACTTGCCATATAACTATTGTAGTAAAAGATATATCTTTAGATGAATATCTAGAGGTAGACTTTCTAGACTCTTTTAGATGGTCAAAAAAACGGAAATCGAAAAGTAAGTATACAGCTGTGGCATATCATGATATGTATAGTAATGGGGGAGTATGGGACAAAAAATAAATCCACTCGGTTTCAGACTTGGTACAACCCAAAGTCATCATTCCCTTTGGTTTACACAACCAAAAAAATATTCCGAAGGTCTACAAGAAGATAAAAAAATAAGAGATTTTATTAAGAATTATGTACAAAAAAATTTGAAAATTTCCTCTGGCATCGAGGGAATTGCACGTATAGAGATTCAAAAACGTATCGATCTGATCCAGGTCATTATCTATATGGGATTCCCAAAGTTATTAATAGAAAATCGACCGCGAGGAATCGAAGAATTGCAGATGAATCTACAAAAAGAATTTAATTGTGTCAACCGAAAACTTAACATTAGTATCACAAGAATTGCAAAACCTTATGGAAGCCCTAATATTCTTGCAGAATTTATAGCCGGCCAATTAAGGAATAGAGTTTCTTTTCGAAAAGCAATGAAAAAGGCCATTGAATTAACGGAACAAGCAGATACAAAAGGAATTCAAGTACAAATTGCGGGGCGTATCGACGGAAAAGAAATTGCGCGTGTCGAATGGATCAGAGAAGGCAGGGTTCCCCTCCAAACAATTCGAGCTAAAATTGATTATTGTTCTTATACAGTTCGAACGATCTATGGAGTATTAGGCATTAAAATTTGGATATTTATAGACGAGGAATAATAAACCCCTACTTGTCTTTCCCTTCCATTCCACCCAGTGCTGGAAAAAAAACAATTCGTTTATTTTTTCTGTTCAATTAAAACAAAACTCAAATGAACAATTCTAATTCTTAATTCTATAAGGTTGAATAAAATTTAAATTTTGAAATAATTGCTATGCTTAGTGTGCGACTCGTTGGTTTTTTAGGGTTAGGATTAAAGAAAAAAAAAGACCAACCTATTAGTATAAACTAATAACTTAACTATAGAACTAATAACCAACTCATCACTTCGCATTATCTGGATCCAAAGAACCAGTCAAGATATGATATATAGTTCATATCGCGGTAGCAACTGAACTCTTTTTTGTATAAACAAAAGAAAAACATGAGTCTAAATTGTGAAGCCAAGAATAAAGATGCGGATAAATGGAAGGGTGAAAGAAGGGGAGAAAAAAAAACCAACGATATAAAATTCCATACAATACAATATGTAAGGTCTATGAATCATCTCATAAAAAAACAGTGTAATAAAGCATCAATATGGATTCGTAAAAACGAAACTGAATCTGTTCATAGAAAAAATAAGAGCTTCGAGCCACTAAAGACTAAGAAAATCAGCTCAAGAAAAAAGTAAATTATCGGCTCCATTGTAGAACTCGGACCTAACCATTAAATAAGAAGCGATGGGAACGACGGAACCTGTGAATTCAAATCTCTTAAAAAGAGACTCATTGATCGGGATGGCGAAACAAACCAGAGACTAATTCCTTCATCTATTGGGAAAAGTCATGAGTTAACCCTACAACTGAAATAGCAACGAAAAGAGTAAATATTCGCCCGTGAAAACTTTCTTTTCTTGGATTGATAATTTTGAGTCAATGCAATAATAGAAAAGGCAAAACAAAAGAAATATTCGTTATAACATAAAAAAATCATACAATATTTCAAAATTGAAAATAGAAATATTAATATGTTTAGTTAGCTAAAAAAAGATATACAATAGACAATTTGAAGATTTTAATATTCGCGAGGAGCTGTATGAGAAGAAACTCTCATGTCCAGTTCTGTAGTAGAGATGGAATTCAGAATCAACCATCAACTATAACCCCAAAAGAACCAGATTCCGTAAACAACATAGAGGAAGAATGAAGGGAATATCTTATCGAGGTAATCATATATCTTTCGGTAAATATGCTCTTCAGGCACTTGAACCCGCCTGGATCACTTCTAGACAAATAGAAGCAGGCCGACGAGCAATGACACGAAATGCGCGCCGTGGTGGAAAAATTTGGGTACGTATATTTCCAGACAAACCGGTTACAGTAAGACCCGCAGAAACACGTATGGGTTCGGGGAAAGGATCCCCTGAATATTGGGTAGCTGTTGTTAAACCCGGTCGAATACTTTATGAAATGGGTGGAGTAACAGAAAATATAGCTAGAAGGGCAATTTCAATAGCATCATCAAAAATGCCTATACGAACTCAATTCATTATTTCGGGATAAAAACGAATCAAAGGGAAAAGGTCTTGGGGTTAAAAAACAATCACAAGTGCCGGTTTCTTTCTTTGGACAAATAATATTTCTTTTTTTCTTCATTCTTTGCTTTGCATTGAAATAATATATTTTAAAAATGATATGATTCAACCTCAGACCCTTTTGAATGTAGCGGATAACAGCGGGGCTCGGGAATTGATGTGTATTCGAATCATAGGAGCTAGCAATCGTCGATATGCTCATATCGGTGACGTTATTGTTGCTGTGATCAAAGAAGCAGTACCAAATATGCCACTATCAAGATCAGAGGTGGTCAGAGCTGTAATTGTACGTACTTGTAAAGAACTCAAACGTGATAACGGTATGATAATACGATATGATGACAATGCTGCAGTTGTCGTTGACCAAGAAGGAAATCCCAAAGGAACTCGAGTTTTTGGTGCAATTGCCCGGGAATTGAGACAGTTAAATTTTACTAAAATAGTTTCATTAGCTCCGGAAGTATTGTAAGGTCTTATAAAATAAGATAAGACCATCATATGTTTTAAGTTAAGATATTTGAAAAAAAAGATTAATAAGTAGAAGTAGATTCATCATTTTTAGGAGATTGTGTCTCACGCATATGCCTTTAAGAATTTCAATTCATAAAAAAGTAAAAAAAAAAAAAAAGAAAAACACGTTGATTATATCAAAATTGGGGAGCACCAAAAATTTTAATTCACCATGGGTAGGGATACTATTGCTGACATAATAACCTCTATACGAAATGCTGATATGGATAGAAAAAGGGTGGTTCGAATAGCATCTACTAATATCACCGAAAATATTGTTAAAATACTTTTACGAGAGGGGTTTATCGAAAACGTGAGAAAACATAAAGAAACCAAAAAAGCTTTTTTGGTTTTAACCCTACGGCATAGAAGGAATAGTAAAAATAGAAATTTTTTAAATTTAAAACGGATCAGTCGGCCCGGTCTCCGAATCTATTCGAACTACCAACGAATTCCTAGAATTTTAGGTGGGATGGGAATTGTAATTCTTTCTACTTCTAGAGGTATAATGACAGACCGAGAGGCTCGACTAGAAAGAATTGGTGGAGAAGTTTTGTGTTATATATGGTAATCTTTCTAATATACGAATTGGGTCCGAAACTTCTGATTTGTGAAAATAAAAAGAAAAGGGGCGGGTTATCTAATATTGTTCCTCCTCCATCAGTTGATACTTCAAGGAGGCTTTATCTGGAATGAAAGAACAAAAATGGATTCATGAAGGTTTAATTACTGAATCCCTTCCCAACGGTATGTTCCGGATTCGCTTAGATAATCAAGATATGATTCTAGGTTATGTTTCAGGAAAGATCCGACGTAGTTTTATACGGATACTGCCAGGCGATAGAGTCAAAATTGAAGTAAGTCGGTATGATTCAACCAAAGGACGTATAATTTATCGACTTCGCACTAAGGATTCGAAAGATTAGGTGTTTTTATCAACTTCAACATGCCCTTCGTGGGAATATGATTCGAGATTAAAAATTTAAAGAAACCTTTTTTTTTAAGTATATTGAGAATTAAAATGAGGAATGCCAAATATGAAAATACGAGCTTCTGTTCGGAAAATTTGTGAAAAATGTCGACTAATACGTAGGCGGGGACGAATTATAGTAATTTGTTCTAACCCAAGACATAAACAAAGACAAGGATAATCAGACTTGTTAAAACACCCGATGTAAAAGTAAAATTTTGACACGAAATGGATATATCCATATATCTCTGACTCATATTTATGAGATGAAAAAATATGGCAAAAGCTATACCGAGAATTGGTTCACGTAAGAATGGACGTGTTGGGTCACGTAAGAATACACGGAGAATACCAAAGGGGGTTATTCATGTTCAAGCAAGTTTCAATAATACTATTGTGACTGTTACAGATGTACGGGGTCGAGTGGTTTCTTGGTCCTCCGCTGGTGCTTGTGGATTCAAGGGTACAAGAAGAGGGACGCCCTTTGCTGCTCAAACCGCAGCAGGAAACGCTATTCGTACAGTAGTGGATCAAGGTATGCAACGAGCAGAAGTCATGATAAAAGGACCTGGTCTCGGAAGAGACGCGGCATTACGCGCTATTCGCAGAAGTGGTATACTATTAACATTTGTGCGGGATGTAACCCCTATGCCACATAATGGCTGTAGACCTCCAAAAAAACGACGTGTGTAGAAATAAAAATTTAAGATATTTCAAGGTAAACAAGAGAAAAAAAGGATTCAATGATTTGATCAAATAATAAAATATTCTTATGGTTCGAGAGAAAATAACAGTATCTACTCGTACACTACAATGGAAGTGTGTTGAATCAAAAGAAGACAATAAGCGTCTTTGTTATGGACGCTTTATTCTGTCTCCACTTATGAAAGGTCAAGCTGACACAATAGGCATTGCGATGCGAAGAGCTTTACTTGGAGAAATAGAAGGAACATGTATCACACGTGCAAAATCTGAGAAAATACCACACGAGTATTCTACCTTAGCAGGTATTCAAGA